CCCGACACGATTAGTTACAAAGGCTTTTTGACAAGCATTTGCCGCAACAGGTCGTGTGAACCAAAACCCTATTAATAGATACGAACATATTCCAACGAATTCCCAAAAAATATAAATTTGTATCAAATTAGAACTAGTAACTAATCCCAACATGGAAGTACTGAAAAAACTCATATAAGCAAAAAATCTTACATATCCTTGATCATGAGACATATAATTATCACTATAAATAAGAACCATAATTCCAACAGTAGTGATTAATATTGACATAATAGAAGTAAGTGGATCAATTAAGTAGCCGAATTCTAAAGAAAAATCATTAGTGATGATCCAAGACCATACATATTGATAGATAGAACTGCTATTTATTTGCTGAATAGACAGATCAATCGAAAAAATCATGACTATACTTAACAATAAAATACTATGAAAGGACCACATACGACGAAGATTTTTTGTTGCCGTGGGAAAAAGAAGAAGTCCCACCCCTATTAACATAGGAACTGGAAGTGGAACGAAGGGTATTATCCACGCATATTGATATGTCTGTTCCATAAAAAATAAAAAGTTTTTTATTCTTAATTAAGTGTTTCCGATTCACCGGATCTTATCTCTTTTGAAAGGAGTCAATAAAAAAATCAAGATATGTACTAACTTAAATAGAATTTTCTAATTTTATATTCTTACTTATTGTTTATTGTGAGTCTTTCTTAAATACTTCAACTATTCAAATCAAGAAGTTACAATTGGTCAAATGATATAACTAAAGTACTCGTAAAACGTGAATACTTAGTTAGTCACTAATATATTTATGAAGATACCGAAAATGAAAAATTCAATGATTATTAAAAAATTTCTAGTCATAGAGCAAGTATAAAGAATTACACTAAAAATACTAATATGAATCATAGGATTAGATTAACTAAGATCACTAACCTGGCCTAATGAAATAAGAACTCGCTATTTTAGTTAGTTTATTCAAAATCATTAACTAGTTCATTATGGAATTGATTGATTTATTTCCAGTCTAATAAAATCAAAAACATTAAAGATTCAAGTTTTTCAGTAAGCAACAAGGGTGGGGTTCTTAAACCTTTCAATGTATTTTAGTACATGTAAATTAAATGTAGAACGACGAAAATAGGCAGAAATAGAAATCTAGGGTCTTTTTGATTCTTTATGTTATAGAGTTCAACCAATTTAATTGCTAGGGCACGGCGTATTCTATAGATTTGAATAAGAAAGAGAAATAAAAGTATCAATATCAATCAATACAAATTTTTCTTTCTTACGAATATTGTATGGACTAGAAAAACCATTTTCTTTTTGAAAAAAAAAAATCATATATCCTCTTCTTCTAGTAATATTTTATGCAATTTTCACATATCTTTCACCTATCTCCATTTATATGAAAATAATATTATCTAGAGAATAAAAAGAACAATTCGTTTTGAACAATAGATGTCTTTCACATCCAACTATAATAATGAGTAACCTCTTCATTTTTAAATGGCAGTTCCAAAAAAACGTACTTCTATATCAAAAAAGCGTATTCGTAAAAATATTTGGAAACGGAAGGGATATTGGGCAGCGTTAAAAGCTTTTTCTTTAGGGAAATCTCTTTTGACCGGAAATTCAAAAAGTTTTTTTGTGCGACAAACAAATAAGTAATAAAACGTTGGAATAATCTGAATTGATTTGACTCGAAAAAAAGGTCCATTTCATAATTAAAAATGAACAATTTACATTACCTATTTTTATTATTGTTGGGCTAATCAATATGAAATGGACCTTTCTTTTCTCCTATGATATGTGGAATAAGAATTTTTCTGTTTAATGAATTCTACAACTAATACTTTTTTTGTTTGAAAAAAGAATAAAGACAGGATACAAGGTTTTAACCCTCTTTTAGTATGTTTTTTCATTTCCAAGGTGGGGAGTTTTATTTTCCCCATCGAACTATTTGTTCCAATTACAATAATAAATAAGAAAATTATTTTTTCTCTCTATATCATATCTATAGAAGAGCAAATAGAAAATCTTTAGCTAAGTTAAAATTAATGAATTGTTGATACTAATTGATTCCATTTTTAAAACTTTTTGTGTAACTTTCGGACTTCTTAATTTCCTTTCTCTAAATTATTATATAGATCTCCCATATATCTTTCGCTTTCAACCCAATCAAAAAAGCCGTTAGCTTAGTTAGGATATTGTGTACGAAAAATGTGTCATTTTTAAATAATTCAAAAAAAGATGGGGTCTATTTTGTAAAAATGCATTTTTTTGAGTTCGATCGCGGTAGAACTATCTAGTTACAAGAGTTCAATCTCAGGAAAGCATAACCTACACGAAAGTCTTAAATTAATTTAATAAACTGACACCCTAAATGAAAATAATGAACTTTCAAATCCCTATTTGAATGAATTTGGATTTATCAGTTTAAATCTTTCCTAAAAAACATTGCATTGAATTTACTCCTCCAATCTCGACGATTGAATAT